GAAGTTACAACTGGTCAAATGAAAGAAAAATATTTAAAATTATTCTCTTTCGAATTTCAAAATTCAAGTAAAATTCGGCGTATTTTGCCTTGTTTGACAAGTTAATAGAAAATATTTTAATAAAGTTTTTTTTATAAACAGAAAGTTAGATTCTCATCTTAAACCTTTCTTGAGGTATTTTAATTTTATCCCATGCTATGTAATTTTGGATTCTTTCATTTTATTAAGTTCAAGCAATTCCATTTCTATGGCACAACAGATTTTGGAAATATAGATTTGAATCGAAAAGAATATGAAAGAAAAACACCAAGCGATAAAACTCTTTTTTTTATTTTATATTTTTTTAGTAATATTTTATACAATTTTTACATATCGTTCACCTATACCTATTCTTTTTTTTTATAAAAAAAATATTATTTTAAAAGAAAATAAATCTATAATGAATTAGGAAAACGTATATTTATTTTGAACAATAGATGTCTTTCACATCCAGCTATACCAATGAGTAATCTCTTAATTTTAATTTAAATGGCAGTTCCAAAAAAACGTACTTCTGTATCAAAAAAGCATATTCGAAAAAATGTTTGGAAAAGGAAGGGGTATTGTGCATCGTTAAAAGCGTTTTCCTTAGGGAAATCTCTTTCTACCGGGAATTCAAAAAGTTTTTTATGCGACAAACTAATAAAATAAATAGTAAAACGTTGAAATAATCTGAATCGGGCTGACTCGAAAAATTGACTGATTTCATTTCAAAAATAAAATTATCGATTTCCATTCCCTATCGGAGTTAATCAATATAAAATGGAATTCTCGCCGCTTTGAGAATCTAGAATATATAAAAAACTCTTTTGTTTACCTTACAAAATTCGAAAAAAAAAAGAATACTTTCTTTTTATTAAAAAAAAACACAAGATACTCGATTTTTTTAGTATATCTTTTCATTTTCAAGGTGGGGAGTATTATTTTCCCCATCAACCTATTTCTTCCAATAATATAAGTTTTTATTTATTCTATATATTTACTTTCTCTATATCTATATATAATATAGAAGAGCGAATATCTTTCGTTACTAAAATAATGGAAACTTAAATAATAAACCCTTTTGTGTAACTTTCTTACTTTTCGATTTCCTCGAAATTCCTATATGGACCACCCTACATCTCTTGTGATGAATCCATTCAAAAATACTTATTGAAATTATTTTGGATAAATAATGTGTCAATTGTGAATGATTCAAAATGGATTTTTTTTATTAATATTCATTGATAAACTGCATTTTTTGTTTTCGATTTTTGAGATCAACTAAATTTTGAAATAGTTCATTAAAACAAAAATTTGAGTTCTCTCCCTTAATTGAATTGATAGTAGGATTTTTTTATTTTGCAAGAATTCAAGTTGAAGAGAGTATAAAATAAGATGCACGAAATCAAAATGAAGACTCTAAACTAAAATAATGAACCTTCAAATACCTATGTTGAAGAAATTTTTATTCATCAATTTGAATCTTTCCTAAAAAAATATTGCAACCAATCGAATTCTTAAATCTAGACGATTGCTTATTCATAGACTATTATGAGTTCAAGATAAGCCGCTATGGTGAAATTGGTAGACACGCTGCTCTTAGGAAGCAGTGCTAGAGCATCTCGGTTCGAGTCCGAGTGGCGGCATGTCATTTCCTAAAAAAAGTAAATATATCCTATAATGAATCCAACTCTCCATATAGATTTTATAATTAAAGGACTCCTATAATCTTATGATATTTTCAACCTTAGAGCATATATTAACTCATATTTCTTTTTCGCTCGTTTCAATTGTACTTACAATTTATTTGATAACCTTTTTCGTCGATGAAATCGTAAAACTATATGATTCATCCGAAAAGGGCATGATAATTAATTTGTTCTCTATAACAGGATTATTAGTTACTCGTTGGATTTATTCGGAACATTTTCCACTAAGTGATTTATATGAATCATTAATTTTCCTTTCATGGAGTTTTTCCCTTATTCATATAGTTCCATATTTAAAAAAAAACAAAAATATTCTAAGCACAATAATTGGCCCAAGTGCTGTTTTTACCCAAGGCTTTGCTACTTCAGGTCTTTTAACTGAAATACACAAATCTACAATATTAGTACCAGCTCTTCAATCTGAGTGGTTAATAATGCACGTAAGTACGATGATATTAGGCTACGCTGCCCTTTTATGTGGATCATTATTATCAGTATCACTTATAGTCATTACAGTTAGAAAAAAGAAAAAGTTTTTTGCTACGAGTAATCGTTTTTTAAATTTCAATGGTTCCTTTTTCTTTGGTGAAATCGAATACATGAACGAACGAAGTAATATTTTCAAAAATACTTCTCTTTTTAATTATTACAGGTCTCAGTTGATTCAACAATTGGATTATTGGAGTTATCGGGTTATTAGTCTAGGATTTATCTTTTTAACCATAGGAATTCTTTCTGGAGCAGTATGGGCTAACGAAGCATGGGGATCTTATTGGAGTTGGGACCCAAAAGAAACTTGGGCGTTTATTACTTGGATCGTATTCGCGATTTATTTACATACTCGAACAAATCTAAAATTGCAGGGTACAAATTCAGCAATTGTGGCGTCTATTGGATTTCTTATAATTTGGATATGCTATTTTGGGATAAATCTATTAGGAATAGGACTACATAGTTATGGTTTATTTACATTAACATATAATTGAATTAAACACAATTTAAGGGATTATGATGAATAGGAATAGAAAAGTGGACAGCACATATCAGATAAAAAAAACTTTGTGTGAACAGGCGAGAACCCTGTGAATCACTACACTATTAAATTCACAGGGTTCTCACCTGTTCAAATTGATTTTACTTAACGTAAGAGAAGAAAAAAACCTCTTTTTTTCATTGTACAACGAACATAAAAAATAATATTTGTTTTTTCTTTTTTATTCATCAAAACTATCCATAAAAAGAATTAGATAGAATAACTTCAACCTTTTCAACTGATAGTGAAAGAACAAAATCAGGATACATACCAATACCTAGTACGGGTAAAAAAATAGAGATCAAAAGAAATAACTCTCGCGGTCCAGAATCAAAAAAATAAGAGGTTGGTACATTAAATATCTTGTATCCATAGAACATCTGGCGTAACATAGATAATAAATAAATAGGAGTTAATATGATTCCAATTGCCATTACAAAAGTAATTAGTAGTTTTGTCATTAAAAAATATTTTGGACTAGTAAGTAGTCCAAAAAATACTATTAATTCGGCAATAAAACCACTCATACCTGGTAATGCAAGGGAGGCCATCGAAAAGCTACTGAACATCGTGAATATTTTTGGCATTGGGATAGCTATTCCACCCATTTCGTCAAGATACACAAGACGTATTCTATCATAAGTAGTTCCGGCCAAGAAAAAGAGTGCAGCACCAATAAATCCATGAGAGATTATTTGTAAAAGGGCTCCGTTGAGCCCCATATCAGTGATAGAACCAATTCCTATAATTATGAAACCCATATGTGATACAGAGGAATAAGCTATTCTTTTTTTTAAATTCCTTTGACCCAGAGATGTTGAAGCTGCATAAATTATTTGCATTGCACCTACTATCATCAACCAAGGAGAAAATATAGAATGAGCATGAGGAAATAATTCCATATTGATTCGAACTAATCCATATGCTCCCATTTTTAATAAGATTCCGGCTAGAAGCATACAAGTACTATAATGTCCTTCTCCATGCGTATCTGGTAACCATGTATGTAGGGGTATGATTGGCAATTTGACAGCAAAAGCAATAAAAAATCCAATATAAAATAATATTTCCAAGCCCACAGGATATGGCTGATTAGCTAATATTTCAAAATTGAGTGTTGGTTCATTAGAACCATATAAACCGATACCCAGAACTCCCATTAAAAGAAAAACGGAACCACCCGCTGTATACAAAATAAATTTTGTAGCTGAGTACAGACGTTTTTTTCCTCCCCACGTGGATACAAGTAGATAAACGGGAATTAATTCTAACTCCCACATCAGGAAAAAAAGTAAAAGGTCCCGAGAAGAAAATAATCCTATTTGCCCACTGTACATTGCTAACATCAGAAAATGAAATAATCGAGAATCTCGAGTAACAGGCCGAGCCGCTAAAGTAGCTAAAGTCGTGATGAATCCCGTCAGTAAAATAGGTCCTATAGAAAGTCCATCTATTCCTAATCTCCAATGAAAATCAAAAAAAGCGATCCATTTGAAATCCTCCACTAGTTGGATTAATGGATCATCCAATTGAAAATGATAACAGAATGCATAAGTCGTTAGAAGAAGTTCTAAAATACATATACATATAGTATACCAACGTATTACTCGATTTCCTATATGTGGAATAAATAAAATTAATGAACCTGCTGATATTGGCAAAACTACAATTATTGTTAATAAAGGAAAATGATTCGTGGTAAAGACAAGATACATTTGGGCCAGAAAAATCCGTGCTCAAATAAAAATAATTTGAGCACGGATTTTGTCGGTAAAAAAAGATGGATTCAAGGAGAGTTTTATGGAACGTATCAATAAGCTAGACCCATACTACGAGTTGTTTCTTGCGATAAATAAACTCGAACACTCAAGAAATCGGTCGGACAGGCAGATTCACATCGCTTACAACCAACACAGTCTTCGGTCCTTGGAGCAGAAGCGATTTGTTTAGCTTTACATCCGTCCCAGGGTATCATTTCTAATACATCAGTGGGGCACGCTCGAACACATTGAGTACATCCTATACATGTATCATAAATCTTTACTGAATGTGACATTGTATCTATACAGTTTTTAACATCATAAGATTTCGATCTAGTAAACTAACTTAGAAATGGATCCTATATTTAGATACCAGACGAATCAATGAGTGAGCAGAATCTATCTACTTCCGAATTGATTTAGGAGCTAGGGCCAAAATACTTTGATTTCTTCTTTTGTTGCAACCATGATCTTACT